GTCCATAATAAAGACGCTTGCTGTCCGCTCTTGATTCAACACACTTCCACTGTAGTGTCCGAGTAGATACTGCTACTTCCTCTCGAAGCATAGTAATATTATTTGATCAGATCATTGAATCATTTATTTCTCTTGAAATCCGTTCAACTCTTATTTCTATACACGTCTTTTTTTAGGAGGTCTACATCCATTATGTGGCATAGGGGTTACGTCTCTGACAAAACTTAATAGTATACCACTTCTGCGAATGGCTCGTAATGCTGCATCTCTTCCAAGACCAGGACCTTTTATCATGACTTCTGCTCGTTGCATACCCTGATCTACTACTGTACGAATAGCGTTTGCGGCTGCGGTTTGAGCTGCAAACGGCGTCCCCCTTCTTGTGCCCCTGAAGCCACAAGTACCAGCTGAGGACCACGAAACCACCCGACCCCGTATATCTGTAACCGTTACAATGGTATTGTTGAAACTTGCTTGAACATGAATAACTCCTTTTGGTATTCGACGTGCATTCTTACGTGAACCAATGCGTCCATTCCTACGTGAGCCAATTCTCGGTATGGTTTTTGTCATATTTTATCATCTCATAAATATGAGTCAGAGATATACGGATATATCCATTTCATATCAAAACAGATCCTCTATTTTTGGATTGGATCCTTTGGAGAGCCCCTTTTAAGAAAGATTATCCTTGTCTCTGTTTATGCCTCGGGTTGGAACAAATTACTATAATTCGTCCCCGCCTACGGATCAGTCGACATTTTTCACAAATTTTACGAACGGAAGCCCTTATTTTCATATTTGTAATTCCTTACCTTAATTCTGAATCTATTCCTTGGAAGAAAATAAGTCTCTTGAAATTTTTAACCTCCAATTGTAAATTGTATACGCACGAGAGGAATGTTGAAAAAGCAACTTCATTTTAATTTAATCGTTTGAATCTTTGTTGCGGAGTCTATAAATTATGCGTTCCCTGGTTGAATCATAACGACTTAACTTCAATTTTGACTCTATCGCCCGGTAGTAAGTATCCGTATAAAATTACGGCGGATCCTCCCCGAAACATAAACATAACCTAGAATCAGATCTTCATTATCTAAGCGAACTCGAAACATACCATTGGTAATATTCAGTAATTAAACCTTCCCGAATCCATTTTCGTTCTTTCATTCTAGGTAACCCCTTGAATTATCAACTAATAGAGGAAGGGTGCTATTAGACAACCCGTTTTTTTTTTTCACAAAACAAAAATAAAAACAGGAAGTTGCGGATGCAATTCCGATCCCAGAAAGATCACCATATATAACACAAAATTTCCCCTCCAATTCCTTCTAGCCGAGCCTCTCGGTCTGTCATTATACCTCGAGAAGTAGAAAGAATTACAATACCCATTCCTCCTAAAATCCTAGGAATTCGTTGATGGTTGGAATAAATTCGCAGGCCGGGTCGACTGATACGTTTTAAAACAGTTTGATATGGTCCTTGTCTATTCCTTCTATGTCGCAGAGTTGAAACCAAGAAGTATTTCTTGCTTGCTCGATGTTTTCTCACATTTTCGATAAAGCCTTCTCGTAGAAGTATTTTAACAATATTTTCGGTAATATTTGTAGCTGCTATTCGAACCGTTCCTTTTTTATCCATGTCAGCATTTCGTATAGAAGTTATTATTTCGGCAATAGTGTCCCTACCCATAATGAACTATAATTATTGGTGCCTCCGAGTTTTTATATAATCAACATGATCCGCCTTTGTTTATGAATTTATTATTAAAGGTATATGCGTGAGACACAATCTACTAATTAATTGAATCGAATTCAGATATCCTACTATTTAAGATACTCTACGTAAACTAACTATATTTATATTATGTTCTCGTTTATTAGTATTTAGAATTTATTTATAATACCTCAGGAGCTAATGAGACTATTTTAGTAAAATTCAACTGTCTCAATTCCCGAGCGATCGCACCAAAAACTCGGGTTCCTTTTGGATTTCCTTCTTGATCAATTACAACTGCTGCATTGTCATCATATTGTATTATCATACCATTGTCACGTTTGAGTTCTTTACGTGTACGTACAATTACAGCTCTGATTACTTCTGATCTTTGTAGAGGCATATTGGGCACTGCTTCTTTGATTACAGCAACAATGACGTCACCAATATGAGCATATCGGCGATTACTAGCTCCTATGATTCGAATACACATTAATTCTCTCGCCCCGCTATTGTCCGCTACATTTAAATAGGTCTGAGGTTGAATCATATCATTATTTTTTTTTTTTCGTTAAATGCAAAGGGCGAATAAAAAAAGAAGAAATATTGTTTGTCCAGAAATAAATAAACTGCGGGTTTTTTCATCACAAGGGCCCCTTTCCTTTAGTTCCACATCTCTATTCCGCAATAATGAATTGAGTTCGTATAGGCATTTTGGACGCAGCTATAGAAATAGCTTCTCTGGCTACAATTTCTGATACTCCACCCATTTCATAAAGTATTCGACCCGGTTTAACGACGGATACCCAATATTCGGGGGATCCTTTCCCCGAACCCATACGTGTTTCGGTAGGTCTTACTGTAACAGGTTTGTCTGGAAATATACGTACCCATATTTTTCCACCACGACGCGCGTATCGTGTCATGGCTCGTCGCCCCGCTTCTATTTGTCTAGATGTGATCCAAGCGGGTTCAAGTGCCTGAAGGGCGTATCCACCGAAACAAATTTGATTTCCTCGATAAGATACTCCCTTCATCCTTCCTCTATGTTGTTTACGAAATCTGGTTCTTTTGGGGTTATAGTTGATGGTTGTTTCTCAATGCCATCTCTACTGCAGAACCGGACATGAGAGTTTCTTCTCATCCAGCTCCTCGCGAATTAAACGAAATATTATTTAATTTATAATACAATACAACGAATCGTGGAATTTTTTTATCTTGCTCGTATATAAAATTAGAAATAAATTTCTATTTAATGTAATTATAATATAAATCTTCGTTTTTACCGGTATTGAATCGCCCAAAATTTAGCAATTCAACAAGGCTTTCGCGGGCGAATATTTGCTCTTTTAAACCCCTTTCATTTAGGGGTATCCCATGACCTCTCAGAATAAATGAATTGGTTCTTGGCGCGTTCCGCCATCCCACTCAATGAATCATTAGGATTCGTTTTCAAGGGAATCGAAATCCTTCGCAGTCACAGGTTCTGTCGTTCCCATCGCTTCTCAATTAATGACTAGGCCCGAACTCTGCAATGGAGCCCCTAATCAAATTTGTTCCTGAATCAATCTCCTCAGTCTTTATTGACTCGGTGCTCTTTATTTCTTTTTTTTTTTTTTTTCTTATGAATTGGATTCATATAATTATAAATTTTTTACCTATTTTTTAATTTAATGCTTTATTACACTGCCTTTTATTAAATATTAAATAGTTCATAGACCATACATATTGGAATCATATATATTTGTTATTCCTTGTTCTTTCTTTCTCTCGCCCTTCCATCTATCCATATCCCTTTGTTTTTGCTTTACAACCTTATCTTATAATCTGATTGATTAATCTTTTAGGTAAAAGTAAATATTAAAAAATATTTATTTCAGTTGCTACAACAATATGATCGATACATCATATAGTGACCGGTTCCTTGGATCCAGATAATACGAAGCAATGAGCTGGTTATTAGTTATTAGGGCACGGTCCCTTGTTTTTCAATCCTAACTCTAAATAAAAAACCAACGAGTCACACACTAAGCATAGCAATTATATGGAGTCAATCGAATTGTTATTCAACCCTATAGAATTAAATTAAGAATTAGAAAAATTAGAATTTTTGATTGAACGAAAAAAAAATGAACGAGTTTGTTATTTTTTCGTTCAATTGACAAATTGATAGAACAGAAAGACAACGAAAGGACCCTTATTCCTCATCTGCAAATATCCAAATTTTTATTCCTAATGCCCCATAGATAGTTCGAACTGTATAGGAACAATAATCAATTTTAGCGCGAATGGTTTGTAGGGGAACCCTACCTTCTCTGATCCATTCGACACGCGCAATTTCTTTTCCGTCGATACGCCCTGCAATTTGTACTTGAATTCCTTTTGTATCTGCTTGTTCAGTTAATTCAATCGCTTTTTTCATTGCCTTTCGAAATGAAACTCTATTCTTTAATTGCCCGGCTATAAATTCTGCAAGAATATTAGGCTGTCCATAAGGTTTTGCAACTCTTGTGATAGCAATGTTAAGTTTTCGGCTCCCAGAATTAAATTCTTTTTGTACATTGCTCTGTAATTCTTCGATTCCTCGCGGGCTGCCCTCTATTAACAATTTCGGGAATCCCATATATATTATGACCTGGATCAGATCGATTCTTTTTTGAATCTTTATGCGTGCAATTCCCTCGACACCAGAGGATATTTTCATATTTTTTTGTACATAATTCTTGATACAATCCTGTATTTTTTTATCTTCCTGGAGACCCTCGGAATAACTTTTTGGTTGTGCAAACCAAACAGAATGATGGCTTTGGGTTGTACCAAGCCTGAAACCAAGTGGATTTATTTTTTGTCCCATAACACCTCGCTGTCTCTATAAGGCCATATCATTTCTCTATTATCCCATATCATCATACTTCCGTTAAAATATCGCGCAAAATCTATCATATATAGATACCTTTGTCTGACATCTGTATACCTATCTTTATATACCCATCCACCTTTTCTTAACCATATGAAATAGTTTTTATCTTTAGATATATCTTGCAATACAATAGTTATATGACAGGTGGGCTTTTTTATCGGATAACTACGCCCTCGAGCCCGGGGTTTTAACTTTTTAATGATAGTACCCTCATTAACTTCAGCTTGACTAATGATTAAAGCCGTTTCGTTGAAACCCATATTGTGACTAGCATTTGCTGCTGCAGAATAAACTAATTTAAAAATTGGATAACATGCTCGATAAGGCATGAGTTCTAGTATCATAAGTGTTTCTTCGTAGGTACGACCACGAATTTGATCAATTACTCTTCGCGCTTTATGAGCAGACATACGTATATGTTGCCCTAAAGCGTATACTTCTACATCCGGGTCACTCTTTATCATAAGGTTCACCTCCCACCAATAAACGACGAGCACCCATATTCACTTTTTTATTAATTAACATTAACGACGAGATTTATTATCGTTTCTCGCGTGCCCCCGGAAATTAAGAGTAGGTGCAAATTCTCCCAATTTGTGACCTACCATACGATCTGTTATATAAATAGGTAAATGTTCCTTTCCATTATGAATAGCAATTGTATGGCCGATCATTATGGGTATAATGGTAGATGCCCGGGACCAAGTTACGATTGTATCTTTTTCTGCCCTCATGTTGAGCTTCGAAATTTTTCCCAATAAATGATTAGCTACAAAAGGATTTTTTTTTAGTGAACGTGTCACGGCTAATTACTCCTATCTTTTTTTTTGTAAAGACGAGGAAACATATTCTATTTTCAATATTCTCCTATTTACTACGGCGACGAAGAATCAAACTATCACTATATTTATTCTTTTTTCTACTTCTTCTTCCAAGCGCAGGATAACCCCAAGGGGTTGTGGGTTTTTTTCTACCAATTGGGGCCCTCCCTTCACCACCCCCATGGGGATGGTCTACGGGGTTCATAACTACTCCTCTTACTACAGGACGCTTACCTAGCCAACACTTAGATCCGGCTCTACCCAAACTTTTCTGGTTCACCCCAACATTACCCACTTGTCCGACTGTTGCTGAGCAGTTTTTGGATATCAAACGGACCTCCCCAGATGGTAATTTTAATGTGGCCGATTTACCCTCTTTTGCAATCAGTTTCGCTACAGCACCCGCTGCTCTCGCTAATTGTCCACCCTTTCCAAGTGTGATTTCTATGTTATGTATGGCCGTGCCTAAGGGCATATCGGTTGAAGTAGATTCTTCTTTTTGATCAATCAAAACCCCTTCCCAAACTGTACAAGCTTCTTCCAAAGCATACGGCTTTCTGGATGTATATGATGATATCTAGACAGATGGATCTCATATGAATCGTATGATGAAGTACCACATGAGTGGATATATAGGAATCCAAATCTGCTGAATCACTCATGTTATGATCTTCTACACCCTAGGTCTCCCCGCTCCTTCATCTGGCTTATGTTCTTCATGTAGCATTCAGACCGAATGACTCTATGAAATTACGTCGATACTTCCACATATTACGGGTAACGTAGGAGACATATCTATTTTTCCCGGGGGTAGAATTACCACTGCTTAGCTTTCAATTCGCCTCTGACCATCAAATGAAATGTGAATAACCCGTCCTCCTCTCTTTGAAACAGGGGGCGCTTCCGGCTCTGTCGGTGCTTCAAACAATTTTGTCTTCTCCATATTACTATATCTCTAGAGTCAATAATTTTATATGAGGAACTACTGAACTCAATCACTTGCTGCCGTTACTCTTCAGTTTTCTGTTGAGGTCTATCCCGTAGAGGTACTCAAATTGGATCAGTGATCGATTTCTAGGTTTTGTCGTAAACCTAATTGGTTACTTCCAATTACGTAAATCAATGGTTCAAACCGCACTCAAAGGTAGGGCATTTCCCATTGAGATAGGGACTTCTGTACCAGAAACAATGGTATCTCCAATTATAGCCCCTCTGGGATGTAAAATATATCTCTTCTCACCATCCCCATAGTGTATGAGACAAATATATGCATTTCGATTAGGGTCGTATTCTATGGTTACGATTCTACCAGATATGTCTTTTTCATTCCGTCGAAAATCGATTTTACGGTATAGACGCTTATGACCCCCCCCTCTATGCCTTGCGGTAATGATTCCTCTGGCATTACGACCTTTACCACAATGACGCTGTCCATAGATCAAATTATTTCGTGGATTGGATTTCACTTGACTGCCGACGGCTCCATTGCGTGTGCTCGGGGTAGAAGTTTTGTATAAATGTATCGCCGTGTTATTAAGTATTTTGATTTAAGTTCTTTTCTTTCTAAGAGGTGGAATAGAATAACCCGGTTGAAGCGTAATGATCATACGTCTGTAATGCATTGTATGTCCCATAGTGGGTCCCATTCTTCTACCCTTTCCCGGGAGTCGATGACTATTCATAGCTATTACCTTGACACCAAAGAAGAGTTCGACCCAATGCTTTATTTCTGTCCTAGTTGATCCTGATTCGACATTAGAAGTATATTGATTGTTCCCCAATAACCTAATACTTTTGTCTGTAAATACTGTATATTTGATTCCATCCATAAATCCATTTTCTTCCCTATGAGTTCCAGTATCGATAAGAATTCTATTTCTTACTGTTCATATGTTATGGTATGAATATACCATACCAATTCATTATGTATGGATGATGAGATTTCATTGATACAGAGCCAATTCCAATAGACGTATTGAACGTTCCCGTTGGCGTGCATCCAGCAGGAATTGAACCTACGAATTTGCCAATTATGAGTTGGGC